TCGGTCATTGAGATTCATGATCAATATAGATAAATATTTAAGGATAGATATTACCTTTCTTTTTACCTTTCGAACAAAAAAAATGATTGAAGTTTTTCTATTTGGAATCGTGTTAGGTTTAATTCCTATTACTTTGGCTGGATTATTTGTAACTGCATATTTACAATATCGACGAGGTGATCAGTTGGATCTTTAATTAATAATTAATGTCGATTTTTTTATAGATTCCCTATTTATTTGTTTTAATTCTAATACACAAGGATAAAATTCATATTTTAAACTGTTGTTCAATTATTTCAGTATAATTCTCAATCTAACAATACTCGAATCCCATTCTGTAGGATTTGAACCATCACGCTCTGTAGGATTTGAACCTACGACATCGGGTTTTGGAGACCCGCGTTCTACCGAACTGAACTAAGAGCGCTTTGTTTTCATAAATTCTTTTAGATGATCCTAATACATTTTGGATATATACTATAATCAATATCTATATATATAGATATAGATATTGATTATTTATGTCCAATTTGAATTCTTCTTCAATTGTTCCCGTTCTATTGCAAGGAATATCATAGAAAAGTAATAGTTAGGGATAGGGATGACAGGATTTGAACCCGTGACATTTTGTACCCAAAACAAACGCGCTACCAAGCTGCGCTACATCCCTTTTCGATTTGTTTCTAGTGTTATTGTAAAGAATCTTTGTCTTGTTTTCCACATTTTTCTTTTCTCTGTTGATATATCTATATAGATAATATATTATTCTGCCATTTTTTGAGTTTCCTATACTATAATATAAAATCGAATATGAAAAAGAAAAAATATTATAAAAATAAATATTATTCCATAGAATAAGAATAAAGAATATTCTAGATAGATATATCAACATATATATAAAGGAGGATTTGAAATGCGAGATCTAAAAACATATCTTTCCGTGGCACCTGTAGTAAGTACTCTATGGTTCGGGGCTTTGGCGGGTCTCTTGATAGAGATCAATCGTTTTTTTCCAGATGCATTGATATTCCCCTTTTTTTCATTCTAGTTATTGACACGGGAAGGGATGAAGAAAATTATAGATCCAATTAAATATATGTAATTAATCTCCTGTTTTTTAGTTCTTCTTTTTAAAAATTGTAATAGAATAAGTTAGGAAAGATAAAGAATAAAGGTTAATTCTGTCTCATTGAAATTAGGAGTTAAATTCGGGATCTGGGCCAGGGTTCAATGGAATTGAATTAAGAATTCAATTCCATTTCTATTTATATATTTATAATAGAGTGAAACCAGAAATATAAATGAAATTGATAGGGTGGGGCAACAATATTATATTATATAAAATACTTCAAAAACTAAAATACTGTATTGTAATTCGAAATGAAATCTAGTTCGAGATCATTGTATTCTTTTTGTACTATATTAATATTAATTGGAACGAAATCTTTCATAACATAATTGGATTTCGAATTATTAATTTTTTCTTTCTTTTCTTCTTCTTAGATTCGAATCCGAAAATGGAAGAGTTAAGTGAATTCAAAACCCAAAGGAGTTTGACGTTCAAAGGTAAAGATATGCGAGTAACCGTTATTTTGGAGTGTACCGGTTGTGATAAAAAGAGTGTTAATAAGGAATCAACGAGTATTTCTAGATAGATTACTCAAAAGAATCGACACAATACGCCTAGTCGATTGGAATTGAGAAAATTATGTTCCCGTTGTTGCAAACATCAAATTCACGCCGAAATAAAGAAATACTAAAAATGGATCGCTTGTGTGTTACCCTTTCAACCAAAGAATATAACACACAAGCGATCCATTTTTAGTATTTCTTTATTTATCTTTATATATATCTATATATCTATCTTTATATATATATATTCTATAATGTTGATTTTTAGTTAAATTATATACATATATCATTATATAACAACATATATTAAAAAATTAAGAATAAAAAACTTTCTTGTAATATATGTGATTTTTGGAACAGGAATATACAAACCATGGAAAAATCTAAGCGACTCTTTCTTAAATCCAAGCGATCTTTTCGTAGGCGTTTGCCCCCGATCCAATCGGGGGACAGAATTGATTATAAAAACATGGGTTTAATTAGTCGATTTATTAGTGAACAAGGAAAAATATTATCAAGACGCGTAAATAGATTGACCTTAAAACAACAACGATTAATTACGATTGCTATAAAACAAGCTCGTATTTTATCTTCGTTACCTTTTCTTAATAATGAAAAAAAACAATTTGAAAAAAACGAGTCGACCGTTAGAACTACTACTTTAAAAAAAAAAAAAAATAGAAATTAATAATTCGAAATCCAATTTTAATTTTAATTCCAATTACACATAGATTGATGTTTTGTTCGAAAACTATGACAATTCAATTTGGGTTTTTATGTTGTAAGAAAAAAGAGAATTAAAAAGATAAGTGGTGACGAAGAATAATTTATTTTCTTTTTATAAAGCGTGGTTGTATATTTGGATAGCTTTATCATATGATAAAGCTATCCAAATATACTATACAAATTTCTATTCTATACCTTCCCGAAGTAACGTCTACGGGGATTTTTGGTTTTTATGATATGATTGGCAATCATAAAAAGACAATTCTCTTTTAATATAGCTATTTGTGCAACTATTTTACGATTAAGAAGCAATTGCCTCGTGTATATATTATATATTATATTACTATAAATACAATATACTTTTTGATTCTCTCGAATTACTGCATTTATTCGACTAATCCATAAACCACGAAAATATCTTTTTTTCCTATCTCTATCCCGATGAGCTGAAACCAAAGCTTTAATTTTCTGTTGAGTAATAGTTCGAGTAAGTCTTGAATGAGCTCCGCGAAAGCTTGATGTAAATAAACGAATTTTTTTTCTCCGTTTCCGAGCTATATATCCTCGTTTAATTCTGGTCATTGAATAAATGAAACTTTGATGAACAACTATTTTATTTTTTTCTTTCAGTTATTCTTTTTTTCTTACTGGTCTATTAATAACAAAAATGGATTCTTCCAGTGTATAAAAAAAAATTCCAATGGCTCTTGCTACTATAACCTCCCCAACCACGATTTTTTTATATTTTTCGAAATATTGAACCTCAAAATAAGAAATTGTATTGATACTAGGTATCAAAAAACAGAGTAATAGTAAATGAAATAGGACATAGATAAAAAAAAATGGTGGGTTCCATCGTTTCTACGATTTTTTTAGAAACAGCCAGGTCCTCTCTATACACCGGAGCCTTTTTTTTCTTTTTCTTTTATATTCATTTAATCCATTCTATTGTTAACTTGTACAGTTCACATTCTTTGGCTCTACCCATCCAATATCTAGTAAATAGGTTTTTTCACAACGAAATCGAGTTATACAGTAACGGTATTTTATTATGAAAATTTGCTGGGTAGCTGACCCTCTTATTCCGTTCGTGTAAAATTAATTAAGGACATAATTTATCTTTAATTGCAATAGTATTTTCTCCGCTTAATGGATAACTTAATATTTGTTACCAATGGTAAAGTATTTCTCATCTTAAATTGCAAATTAATATTATTGGGTTTGCACCACCAATCAAAACCATAAATTTGATACATGATAGAAGAATGTCAAGAATGTATATATAATTTAAGATAGTGTGAATGGAAAAAGTCCATTCACACTATCTTAACTGATCGCCAATACTAAAAAAATGAAATGGGTTTTTTCTTACTATATGATTTAAACGAGTCGCACATACACCCTGGTACACGTTCCTCGGCGCTGAGGGCATCCCCGAAGAGCTGGGGATTTTGTGACGTTTCGGATTGGCTGTCTTGTCTTTCTAATAAGTTGTTTCATAGTTGGCATGGTAAGTTGTATGTATATATATAATAATGAGGAGGTTTAGATCTATCCTAACCCCGAATTACTGATATTTTATTAAATTACTTATATTCTATTAATAGATTAATTTTTCGAGATACTATATTAAAATTCAAATAAGAAGATTCAAAAATGAAATTTCAAATCCTGTATTTTTTAGAATAATGCTTGTCATCCATTTTTTATTCAACTGCTACAAGATCTACAATTCCGTGAGCTTGGGCTTCTGCTGCTGACATAAAAACATCCCTTTCCATGTCTTCGGATATAACCCATAAAGGTTTGCTCGTTCTTTGTACATAAACCCTTGTGATAGTTTCACGCAGTTTCAGTAGTTCTTCTGCTTCCAGGATAAATTCTCCCGTTTGTGCCTCATAAAAAGAACTAGCGGGTTGGTGGATCATTACCCTGATTGTATAACTTAATAAGTGTTTTCCTTATCTTGAGAAAAATTTTTATAATGATTTCTCCTATATTGGTAAAGATTTTATTTATTCCCTTCCCTAAAGAAAGGGGATAAGGGATAAATACAAATAAGAAAATTAATGAGCAAAAATAAGATTCCATAACCGTACAAGCATTTTATACGTATTGATGCATACGGCTTTTCCACGTATATAATTCATTTTTTTCCTCTATGGATAGAGTATTTTCTTCTATGAATTTTTTTTTTCTTCCATCAAATAAAAAATAAGTAAAAAATCTACTGGGTCTTTTGGATCCAGATCCTTAAATAATAATAAACAATACAGTAACCAATTTTCTTTTTTATTTTTGAATCGAATTCAAAATACTATGATGGTTCCGTTGTTTTTTTTTTTTATTTCATTTTGTTTGTTATTCAACAATCCGAAAGTTTCTTTTTTTCATATCTTATGTTTTCTTCTAATTAAAATAAAAATTGTTAAAAGCTTTTTGGTATGAAAAAAACAAAAAAGTCTGTGACACTAAAATTTAACTAGGTTCCTGATAGATCAGATAAAATTGTAAATACCCTCTTTTTCATACTACTCTTTCTATATATAATCGAATGGTTTTAAAAACCTAAATTTTCATATGGAATTCGAAATACCATGCTATTATTACTTATTAAATGTTTTTATGGCGAAGGTATAGTCTTTATATATATTCTAAAATAAAAGAATCATTGGCGCCAAGCGTGAGGGAATGCTAAACGTTTGGTAATTTCTCCTCCTGCCAGAATAAAGGATCCCATTGAAGCGGCTAATCCCATACATACTGTTTGTACATCTGGTTGTACAAATTGCATAGTATCATAAATAGCTATTCCGGGGATTACCCAACCTCCCGGAGAATTTATAAACAGATACAAATCTTTCTTATCGTCCTCTATACTGAGATATACCATAAGACTAATAAGTTGATTCGATATTTCACTATCAACCTCTTGACCTAAAAAAAGTAATCTTTCTCGATAAAGTCGATTGATTAGGATTACATTTTTTCCTTAAGAGCCGTACATGCACCTTTTGATGCATACAGTTCACCAAAAATCATATAATCAAAAAAGGAATCAATGTGTCGATTTTTAACCTCTTTCTCTTTTCAGAATGGACTTCTTCAAACTTTTAAAGAAAATAATACTATACTCATTTTATTGAACTAACTTCTCATTGATGTATTGCTTTCATCGAGATTGAATCCCAATCACAATGTAATTTTCTTGTTTCTGAATGGACTTTTTCAATTCTTTTAGGTTTCGTTTCTACTCTGAGTAAAGATCTGCCCGATTTTTATTTGCACATATAGGACAAAGATTACAATACTATATCTTTTTGTTATAACTTCTTTCTTTTCTTAATATCTTATTTGATGTTTTCTGTAAAATATATGATAGAAGTCATGATTGTAGATATATTACCAATTGGTTTTTTTCTAAACAGAGCCTGGGTACTTTATTTTATTGGTCCAATCGAGCCAACCATAAATTATTCATAATTTCTAATAAGAATCTGGATATACCCTCTAAAAACCAAAAAATCGATCGAATTATACTTCATTACACTTCACGCTCCAAATTTTTTATGATTCAATCATTCTCTTTTGGGGGTGAAAGAGAGGATATCTCGATCAGGGGAGAAAACGGGTAAAAACCATATGACCTACTATATCTGACAAGTCGCACTATATATCAATCCAAGATGCATCTTCTTCCCCAGGGTTTCGAAAGGGTACTTTTGGAACACCAATGGGCATAAAATGGAGAAAAAATAAAGTCATATATCTCACTTTAGTGTGGAAACGTAAGAATTAGCTTACCATGTTAAAAATGATTTACTTTTATTATATTGCATTTTTATAAAGAAAAAGGAATACTAAATAAAGTAAAGTTGTTACGAATGGGTCATTGGGGTGATAAACGAATATGTCTGCATTTACTTATTTAAATATTCATAGAGAAAATTGTCAACCCCTCTCGTCTCCCCACCATTGCGTATTGTTACTTATCGGGTATAGAATAAATCTGTTTCTTTTTATTTCTACAACATAGTATTGTTCCATTATTACTAAAAAATTAGAACAAATTGGAATCCTTTTTTTCTAGATAATCTACAGAAAGGTTAGAGTCCATAGTATCATTTTTTCCAGTGCAATAAAGTTACATAGTGTCTATTTTTTGTTGATATAAGGGGTATTTTCATGGGTTTACCTTGGTATCGTGTTCATACTGTTGTATTAAATGATCCAGGCCGTTTGCTTTCTGTTCATATAATGCACACAGCTCTGGTTGCTGGTTGGGCCGGTTCGATGGCTCTATATGAATTAGCAGTTTTTGATCCCTCTGACCCTGTTCTTGACCCAATGTGGAGACAGGGTATGTTCGTTATACCTTTCATGACTCGTTTAGGAATAACCAATTCGTGGGGCGGTTGGAATATCACAGGAGGGACTATAACGAATCCGGGTATTTGGAGTTACGAAGGGGTGGCCGGAGCACATATTGTGTTTTCGGGCTTGTGCTTTTTAGCGGCTATTTGGCATTGGGTTTATTGGGATCTCGAAATCTTTTGTGATGAACGTACTGGAAAACCTTCGTTGGATTTGCCCAAAATTTTTGGAATTCATTTATTTCTTGCAGGGGTGGCTTGTTTTGGTTTTGGCGCATTTCATGTAACAGGATTGTATGGTCCTGGAATATGGGTATCTGATCCTTATGGACTAACTGGAAGGATACAATCCGTAAATCCCGCGTGGGGTGTGGAAGGTTTTGATCCTTTTGTTCCGGGGGGGGTAGCTTCTCATCATATTGCAGCAGGAACGTTGGGCATATTAGCGGGTCTTTTCCATCTTAGTGTGCGTCCGCCCCAACGTCTATATAAAGGATTACGTATGGGAAATATTGAAACCGTTCTTTCCAGTAGTATTGCTGCTGTCTTTTTTGCAGCTTTTGTCGTTGCTGGAACTATGTGGTATGGTTCAGCAACAACTCCCATTGAATTATTTGGTCCTACTCGTTATCAATGGGATCAGGGATACTTCCAGCAAGAAATATATCGAAGAGTTGGTGCTGGACTAGCCGAAAATCAAAATTTATCAGAAGCTTGGTCTAAAATTCCCGAAAAATTAGCTTTTTATGATTACATTGGCAATAATCCAGCAAAAGGGGGGTTATTTAGAGCGGGTTCAATGGACAATGGAGATGGAATAGCCGTCGGTTGGTTAGGACATCCCATCTTTAGAGATAAAGAGGGGCATGAACTTTTTGTACGGCGTATGCCTACTTTTTTTGAAACATTTCCAGTTGTTTTGGTAGACGGGGATGGAATTGTTAGAGCCGATGTTCCTTTTCGAAGGGCAGAATCTAAATATAGTGTCGAACAAGTAGGTGTAACTGTTGAGTTCTATGGTGGCGAACTTAATGGAGTCAGTTATAGTGATCCTGCTACTGTGAAAAAATATGCTAGACGTGCTCAATTGGGTGAAATTTTTGAATTAGATCGTGCTACTTTGAAATCAGATGGTGTTTTTCGTAGCAGTCCAAGGGGTTGGTTTACTTTTGGGCATGCTTCATTTGCTCTGCTATTCTTTTTCGGGCACATTTGGCATGGTGCTAGAACTTTGTTCAGAGATGTTTTTGCTGGTATCGACCCCGATTTAGACGCTCAAGTAGAATTTGGAGCATTCCAAAAACTTGGAGATCCAACTACAAGAAGACAGGTAGTCTGATAGAACATTCTTTTGTTCCGTTTCTACTTTTTTTGTTATGATTTTTAATTTCACATAGATAACTAGAAAAATATTGATTTGAATCATTGTATTTATTCTTTTTTTTTTGGGGGGGGAAATGAGCCCCAACAAACAGGTATGAAAGTTATAATTGTAAACCACGATCAAATATATGGAAGCATTGGTTTATACATTCCTCTTAGTCTCGACTTTAGGAATTATTTTTTTCGCTATCTTTTTTAGAGAACCCCCTAAAGTTCCAACGAAAAAGATTAAATAATTTTGGATTATCTTAATTTTATTATCTTAATTGAAGTAATGAGCCCTCTCTATAGAGAGGGCTCATTACTTCAACTAGTCCCCATGTTCTTCGAATGGATCTCTTAGTTGTTGAGAGGGTTGCCCAAAAGCAGTATATAAGGCATACCCAGTAAAACTTACAAGTAAACCTGATATAGAGATGGCAATTAGGGTTGCTGTTTCCATTATTATAGTTCTAAAGTTTCAAGATCATAATAGATCTATAGGATAAGATCCTTATATTTACAGCGGAATAGTATACAAAGTCAACAGATCTCAATGAATAATAAAAAGTATTTATGTCTACTCAAACCGTTGAGGATAATTCTAGATCTGGTCCAAGACGAACTGTTGTAGGGGATTTATTAAAACCATTAAATTCAGAGTATGGTAAAGTAGCTCCGGGGTGGGGAACTACTCCTTTGATGGGTGTTGCAATGGCTCTATTTGCGATATTTCTATCTATTATTTTGGAGATTTATAATTCGTCCATTTTACTGGACGGAATTTCTATGAATTAGATTCACAAGAATCGAGTAATTAGTTTTTCAATAGAAAGGAAAGTTAAACATTTAGGTTTCTTATTGTTTGTTATCTTATTCTGGTAGTTTGATCGTGGAATTTTTTTGTTTCTGTATTTCCGGAATATGAGTGTGTGACTTGTTTTAATTGATCCTATTGATAGTACAGAACATAAAAAGGATCTGTCATCTTGATAGAGATGGTTTAATTCCGTCAGATATTTATTCTAGTATCTGGAGCACGGGATATAGAAAGGAATATAGAAAATAGATTCTAAAAATATTAGAACTATGATTCATACTAAATATTTAGACCTCGCAACCGGACTTAAAAAACTTTTCAAAGAGTTTCAAAAATAAATGGAATAATTTTCATCCTTTCAAGCTTCCGGAGCTTTATCTTTCTTTTTTTTTGATCAAAGAACAAACGTTTCTTTGAATTTTGTTTTTTCAGTATATTTATTCAGTGAATAAGTGATGATCCAGCAGTTCTTACTCAGGGAATTTTTGGACTTCGATTTCGGGTTTTTTTGAATCATCGTGGTTATAGTATGAATCTGATGTTTTTTTTTTTTAATTGATTCATATGGTCCTAACAAGAGAATTCCTATCAATAATAAAAATTCAATAATAATAAAGAAGACAGCAGTAAAATCACATTACACACAAATAAAAAAGAAAGTCAATATATATAGAATATTCAAGAGGCCTGAAAAGATCAAGATAAAGATGAGTGAGCCGACTTGAGATTTTGGCATTATAACCCAAACGAGTTGCTTTTGTATTTCTATTTTTTTCTTATCGTCAGAAAAAATTATAATCATAGTATTAGATTAAATAAATAAGTTTAAAACTTTCGATTATACATATCTGTTTTCGTTACAACCAATATTGGGGTATTTTTGTTTGAGCCGTATGAGATGAAATTCTCATATACGGTTCTTGGGGGGGGGTCCATTGGTTTACCTATCTCAATAAAGTCTATGATTGGTTCGAAGAACGTCTTGAAATTCAGGCGATTGCTGATGATATAACCAGTAAATACGTACCTCCTCATGTGAATATATTTTATTGTTTAGGGGGAATTACACTTACTTGTTTTTTAGTCC